AGAAAGAAAGGGTATATGTATCGTATTTGTACTTACGGCTCGCTTCTACCGAAAATGAAAATCCAATACAATAATAGATAATTTGTTACGATTAGCTTCATTGGATTTGAAGCATCAATCGTTTTAAATCAGAATCCCATTTTGACTCTGTGCCGTTAATTCCACTATGATTATTGATCAATAATCATAGTGGAATCATTCCTTGATAGAGATAGGAGACATAATTTACATGGATATAGTAAGTCTCGCTTGGGCTGCTTTAATGGTAGTCTTTACATTTTCCCTTTCGCTCGTAGTATGGGGGAGGAGTGGACTCTAGAGACACTACCATAATTGTAAATTGATTTATATTATATAAACCTATATTATATCTGTATACAATATTGGATAGTGTGTAGAAAAAACTATAGATATTATATTTATATTTCTACACACTATCTCATCATTTCTTCAATTATTGACAAGAACTAATAATTCTAGTTTCATTAAAATTAATTATTTTGACTGGCTGTTTTTACGTAAATGATAAGTAAAAAAGCGGTAGGAACTAGAATGAACAGTGTAGTAGCAATAAATGCGAGAATATTAACTTCCATAATCTCATTTTTTTTTGTTTCGCAATAACTCGGGATCTAATCCCATAGAGATGAAAAATTTGATTCCTGTAAATTCAATAAGTTAATTGTATCCTGATGATGCCAAATGGATCAAAATATTATGAATAACAATAGATCTAATCTATCAAATCAATTAATTGTCGAGAATTTAATAGTATAACATAGGAAGACTTTTTATCCATACTAAATCAAAAATTCAATTTCTAATCCAATTCCAATATAGAATGCTATTGAATTTTTCGTCCTTTTCCATTCTTTCTTTTCTATAACCTACCTTCTTCGTTCTACTTAGTTAATACAGACAATTAATTTAAGTATCCGACGAAGTATCAGATGACCGGTATTCAATGGGTCAGGTCGCACCTAAGACCCAAACAATATAAGTGAGATGGAAAAAGGACGGATTAAAAGATCTAATATTCCAACAGATTTACTAAAAAGGGGTACCTTGCTTGGTCTTTTATTTATTATTTATGAAAAAAAAATTTTAAATAATTTTAATTAAAATTATTATATATTATATATAATTTATGATTTTAAATTATAAATTAATAGATTTAATTAATATTAATTATTAATATAATATCCTCTTCTCTTTCTTGGATTGGGGGAGAACACATACATAAAAAAATTAGCATGCAATTTGAATGAGATAGATTTTTTTAATTAAAAATAGAGGATACACAAATCGGAGTTGGAAAAGGGCGCAGTTAAAAATAAAAAAGGCGCTCTGTTCCGCCGAGGTAATTATGTTAAGTTCATTGTATATTGTACAACAAAGGAATACAATTTGTGTATGTACTCCTGGTAAAAATATGGGCACTCTACTCCATTTCATTATGCAAGAACAATCAAAAAATAAAGTCAAATGAATAACGAATATGGTATCTCTTAAAATACTGACATAGAGTAATATAACCGATCGTACCAATCAATCTAGATATGTCTCTTCCTTATCAATCGGTACTATTCCGTAGTGAAAGAAATGAAAATTCCCGCATTTCTTTTGTCTGATGATAAATATAAAAATATCAATGTGAAACGAAAAAAAAAAAAAAATAAGGATTCTTAGATCTTGCTCCCTGTCCCACTTTTCTGTAAAAAGTGGGAGATGAATTGATAAATTCATCGGATCCTAGTTCGGGACTGACGGGGCTCGAACCCGCAGCTTCCGCCTTGACAGGGCGGTGCTCTGACCGATTGAACTACAATCCCAGCGAGGTGTATGGCATACATATTCTTATGGTTTCATATGGCATATATATTCTTATGGTTTCATAAGAACATTCTATTCGTCTCGTCGTGTTGTAACAGAAACAAAAATGATATACTGATATCATATCCACATGGATATGAACTATAGCAATAATTACTAGTAACCGGTGGCTCTTTTTTTTTTTTATTGTCAAAAATGACTAATTAAAAAAATATATATGGATAGATCAAAAAAATGGTTGATCTTTATTTTGACGGATAGGGCATTTCTATATTCTGGAGGACAAATTAAACTGGTTAAATCGTATTCAATGGAACGGCGAATTATTGGGCCGAGCTGGATTTGAACCAGCGTAGACATATTGTCAACGAATTTACAGTCCGCCCCCATTAACCGCTCGGGCATCGACCCAGGAAGAATTAATTCTAGGTTTAGTTATAATCCATGATCAACTTCCTTTCGTAGTACCCTACCCCCAGGGGAAGTCGAATCCCCGCTGCCTCCTTGAAAGAGAGATGTCCTGAACCGCTAGACGATGGGGGCAGATCCGCCCGACCATCAGCATACTATGCTGATAGTATGATAAGTTTTTTGGAATTGTCAATATACAATATAATTATAATATATTATATAACTAGATCAAAATCAAAAGAGTCTTTTCTACTTT